GCTCAAATTAAAGCTATGAAACAGGTAGCTGGAAAATTAAAATTGGAATTGGCTCAATTCGCTGAATTAGAAGCTTTTGCCCAATTTTCTTCTGATCTCGATAAAGCTACTCAGAATCAATTGGCAAGAGGTCAACGATTACGTGAGTTACTGAAACAATCTCAATCAGCCCCTCTCACAGTGGAAGAGCAGATAATGACCATTTATACCGGAACAAATGGTTATCTGGATGGATTAGAAATTGGACAAGTAAGAAAATTTCTCGTTCAGTTACGCACTTACTTAAAAACGAATAAACCTCAGTTCCAAGAAATCATATCCTCTACCAAGACATTAACCGCTGAAGCAGAAAGCTTGTTGAAAGAAGGTATTCAAGAACAACTGGAACGTTTTATACTTCAGGAGAAAGTATAAAAAAGGAAATGGATCCTTCTTTTTTTTTTTTTTAGTAAATTTTTTTCTTTAATAAAATTTAAAAGAAATTCTATAAAATATTAAGATTAAGAAATTCTATAAATAGAAGTATATCTAAGTTAAGTATATATATAATATAAAGAAATATATAACTAATATCTGTTTAATATTTAATATTAAAGCATTCAGAATTTATTTATTATTCTATATTCTTTCTTATCTTTTTTTCTAAAAAGAATAAAAATATATATATAATATATATAAATTATATATAAATGGAAATAATAGATAAATATCAATATATTTATATCTATATTGATATTGCGTCCAATAGGATTTGAACCTATACCAAAGGTTTAGAAGACCTATGTCCTATCCATTAGACAATGGACGCTTTTCGCTTTTTTACTTTATAGTTGTTACAAAAAAAAAAAGAAGGTGCGAAATCTTTTTAGCAATTGTGTATTGAATTCATTTCAATACACAATTGCTATTAGACTTTTATAATACATAAAATTGTCGGGAAGGGGGGCAATTTACAACTTATTAGAGCGGGTAGCGGGAATCGAACCCGCATCGTTAGCTTGGAAGGCTAAGGGTTTTAGTCGACGTCGATTGATCATTTTTATATTTTTAACGTCTCTAATTCAAAACCGAACATGAAACTTTGGTTTCATTCGGCTCCTTTATGATGTATGGAGAAATTACCAAATAAAATATGACGTGAACGGAATCAAAATCAAAATTCGACCCATAACATCTATGTTAGCTTTTTTCCGTCTGGGTGCTTTCACAGAAAATTTTGCTTTATAGATGATCCTTCTAGAAGATAGAAAGGGAGAACCCGAACAATCTTTCTAGTTACTTCGTTCTTTATTTCTATTTAAGAGAATCCTTAGGAAAAGTATTTTGTTTCCACCGAGCTAAAACAATATAATATGTCGATGTCTTTAGTAAACTAAAGTTCTCGTTTAATAGCTATTTTGCTTCAATTTTTTCTATACCAAACAATTAATAGAGCTGAAGATTTAGTTACGATTAGAAAGAAACTTTTCTAGCTTTATCCATGGATCCTCTTGTTATACTTATTGAATTGTAAATAGTCATCCAATTCAAAAATTATGTTTCGGAATTTCATAATCCAAATTTACAATTGATTAGAGTCTTTGGATACAAATTACGAGAATTTGTAATCTTCCTTGAATTTTTCATTGAAAGGTAAAGGACTAAATCCTTTTAAGAAATAAAGTTTTTGATCGGAAGATGAATCAAACCGAGAGACCCTTTAACTATTAAAGGGATTAAAGGAACGAATCACACTTTTACCACTAAACTATACCCGCTACAATGCAATTATTGTATATAAATTGACCTTTTGTCGAACAAAGTAATCGGGGGTGTAATAAAAAAAATTGAAAAAAAAAATTATAAAATTATAGCGTCGACGCGTAGGCTTAATAAAATTAGTAAAGCGGATTCCACTTTTTTTCAATTTCAGATCTTTTTTTTCTAAAACTCCATTGGATGAGTCTTTTAACTTTAACAAAAAAAGGCCCGGCTGGGGACTGACCAGGCCAGGCTATAAAAAAAAAAGATCTTTTACTTGTGTTTGGACGAGACAAAAAAAGAGGATTCTCTTTTTTTATTATTGTGGTTTTATTTATTTATCTTTCGAGTTCGAGCCTTTTCTTTATCTAATATTTATCTAAATTTTTTGTGTAAATAGAATTACTGAGAAAGTTCTATAAAAAAAAGGTTATATATTATATACTATATACATAGTAATATATATATTATTATATATATAAATAGATGATAAATAAAAAAAATTTTTATTATATATATATAATAAAATATAAAAATATATATAATAAAATATAAAAAAGAAAACGAAAAAAATATATATAATATAAAGAATAATCTATACAAAAAAGAAAGCTTTTAAAGAATAAAGTGGAGAAGGCTTTTTTTCAAGCCCTTTTTTATAATGGAACCTAATAAGTATCCCTTTTCAATTAGGAGAGATGGCTGAGTGGACTAAAGCGTTGGATTGCTAATCCATTGTACGAGTTAATCGTACCGAGGGTTCGAATCCCTCTCTTTCCCTTTCTCCTTTTGATGATGTGTAATAGATAAAAAACAAATAAAATTCGAGCATTTCCACTAATTAAATAAAGCAATAAAAAACCTTGCTTTTTTATTCTTCACGTCCCGGATTACGTCCTGGATCGTTAGATAGGAATCCAAATATGAAGAGAGAAACAAAGAATATAACTACAGTGTATACAAAAAGTTTGAGAGTAAGCATTACACAATCTCCAAGACCTTACTAAAAAAAAAAAAGATAATAGATTCTATATTTTTATACCAAATATCTAATTTTGATACCAAAAAATAAAGTGATTTATTTTTGTGAGCTCGAATCTAATTAGGTTCTTTCGTTTAGGGAAAAGAGGATAAAATTTAGGAAATAGAATGATCCAGATTTAGTATGGCTACCAAAAAAATTCAATATTTGAATTGAGAGTTCGTTCGTACGTCAAGATTTTTTTGATCTTTTGAATTGTTGGAAGAAAAAAACCGCGAATTTTTATAAGACAGTATGTAAGAATTTCATCGAAAACTTACAGCTGCTTGCCAAACAAAGGCTAAGAGAAGAAAGAAAAGAGGTATTACGGGCATAACATCTACGATTGGATTCAAAAAGGCGTAGGCCTCAGGCAATTTGGCGACTAAAAAAGTGCTTGAAAAAAGGGCAGTATTAAAACAAATACAGATCAAATTAAATATATTAAGCATAACAAAAATTGGTGTTCTTGTGGATAATTTAATTTTGATTGAGTTATTAATATATTTTTTATATAAAGAAAAAATAAAGAAAGATAGTCTAAAAAGACTTTGTTGAACTTACTCAATCAAAAAACCTTTCATTCTCTTATGAGAATTAAAGAAATAATATTTTCATACAATATCTTAATTGAATTCTATGTAATGATCAATAAAGTCAGTTTGATTTGCTATCTACACGTGTCAAAACTCTAGCACCTGTGTAATCTATATTAATTTGGGCTTAAATTGAATTGACGAACAACCAATAGCAATATTACTCTTTTTAGTAGTCTTGAATAAAAATATAAATGGGGCGTAGCCAAGCGGTAAGGCAACGGGTTTTGGTCCCGCTATTCGGAGGTTCGAATCCTTCCGTCCCAGAGTACAGTCATTACGGAATAAATTTTCTATTGCCTTTGTACACCATCTTTCTATTTCTGTTTAAAAATACAATATATTTTAAGAATAAAATATTGAAATGAAAATAAAAATCAACTTTTTTTCATCATTTCAACCGAATAAAAAAATATATATTTATATATATATATAAATATCTATTTTACATATATACAATCTGATATGGGATTCATTTGAATTATGACTGAACCTCTTACGCGTAAATTCACTATTCCATTCATAGAGAAAGAAAAAGTATAGATTACGATATACTGACTGAACTATGACTATTCATGATTCCAGAATTGAATCAATTACACAAACTAGAGGAATGTTATGGTAAAACTTCGTTTAAAACGATGTGGTAGAAAGCAACGTGCGACTTGAATTGAAGGACATGATCTGCTGTGGATTTTTTGATCCGCCACTTTTTATATAGGAATATAGAATATAGGTGCTCTTGGCTCGACATTTTGTGTTCTATTTTTTTGGAATTAAAAAAAAAGAGTACAGGATGGAGCTCGAGGAGAATAGAAAGTTTTTATTCCTTTCGCAGGAGTAAGGATCTAGGGTTAGTGCGAATCAATAAGTTGGAACAACTTCGTAAGTATTTTTATTTTTATATTGATAAAAAAGACCTTTCAAGCAATTTTACAATGGAAAAATAAAATTTTCTTAAATTTGTAAAATTCTTTGAATCAAAAGTCTATCATGCGTGAATCAAGCGTTTGTATGATTTTTTGATATAAAGAAAATAAATCATAAACAAAATAAGGGGCTTGTTGCTGCCCTTTTTAATAAAACGATTCAAGATCACCGAAGTCATGTCTAAACCCAAAGATTCAAAGTAAGGATAAAGAATCCTGAAACAAGTAAATCCAGTTTTAAATTGTTTGAACAACTAGATCAGAATGAAGAATCAAAATTGATTCTAAAAAACAATCCAAACAAAAAAGGGTTAGAGACTACTCAAAAAAAAAAAAAGTACTTAAGGATTCTCTGTTGAGATATTTGAGAGTTATTTAACTTGAGTTACGAGAGTAAGAATGTTACGAATTCTTTTATGGAAAAAACTATTTAGGGTTTCAATACTGGCTAATTGATTTAATGTTTTTATTAATCTATCTAATATTTGTATTTTATACAGAGATTTAATTTATACTCGTTCAATTTTTTTCTCGAGCCGTACGAGGCCAAAGCCTCTTATACGTTTCTAGGGGGGGGGTTATTCATATACATCTATCCCAATGAGCCGTTTATCGAATCGTTGCAATTGATGTTCGATCCCGAAGAGAAGGAAGAGATCTTCGGAAGGTGGGTTTTTATGATCCAATAACAAATCAAACTTATTTAAATCTTCCTGCTATTCTCGATTTCCTTAAAAAAGGCGCTCAACCAACAAGAACAGTTCACGATATTTCAAAGAAGGCAGGGATTTTTACAGAATTAAGTCTTAATAAAACGAAATTGAATTAATGAAACATAAAAAAGAGGATGTGAAAGACTCATAGCTTGGTATCAAATTTTATCTACTCTTTTCTTTCCTCCTCTTTCGCTTCCATAATTTTTTTTTTATAATTTCGATTTATTATTAGTATTCCTACTAAGGTACGAATACTTAAAAAACCTGTTAACAATTACTTTTTTTATAATAATAAATAAATTTATTAAAATAATTTTGGATCTATATAAATTATAATTTTTGTATAAATACAAAATTTTATTGTATAAAAAAAAATACTGTATATAAAATAATTAATAAATTATTCATAAAAAATTAAAGGCCATAAAAAGGGGTCTAAAAAAGTATAAAAAGATTTGAGATTACCCTAACTGGCTTAGTTTTCCTTCATTGTATGAACTAACAAACCAAGGGGTTAAGCTTTGTTATTTTTTTCTTTTCGCCATATTAAAAATTCACAATCATATTGACAACAGTGTATCGACCAAATATAATTCTCTCATAGAGAAATAGATCTATTTATCCCGGACGCACACATGACTGGGTTTTTCTTTTTTTTCTTTATTCTGGTTGTATCTACATATTTGCATTTGCAGTACTTTCTTTTTTGTTTTTTGGGGTTGCTAACTCAACGGTAGAGTACTCGGCTTTTAAGTGCGACTAGCATCTTTTACACATTTGTATGAAGAAAAGGATTCGTACAGATCTACGGTAGAGTTTGTAAGACCACGACTGATCCTGAAAGGAATGAATGGAAAAAATAGCATGTCGTATCAAGGGAGAATTCAGATAACAATTTTTTTTTGCTTTCCTGATTGGTACAAGCTTATTTTCGGTGTCGAACAAAAAAAAAGAATTCCAATTTGGGTCGAGTGAATAAATATAAATGGATGGACAAAAAAACCAGGTTTCCTGATTCCAGGAAAAAAAAGAAACGAGCTTACATTCGTAATTTGAAAAATTACCCGATCTAATTAAATGTTAAAAATAGATTAGTGCCTAATACGGGTATGGGAAGGAATTTTTTTCTTGCGTGTTTTTATCAATTTTTTCATGAGTCCTAATTATTTTTTTCCCTAGTCCGTTTGGGTTAGGTTGGAGATGGATGTGTAAAAGAAGCAGTATATTGATAAAAAATATATATATTTCCAAAATCAAAAGAGCGATTAGGTTAAAAAAATAAAGGATTTCTAATCATTTTGTTTTGTTATTCTATAATATAACTAACAGAAACCTATTAAAGATAGAGAATCCGGTTAGCAGTCTACCTGTTTATGAGGTATCTATTGCTTTCGTAGTCTAATACCTCATTTTGACCGTATCGCACTATGTGTCATTTCAGAACTCAATAAAATAAAGACTTTACTTTCAGTTCAAATCGAATTTCAATCCAAATGGAGAAATTTCAGGGATATTTAGAGTTCGATGGGGCTCGGCAACAGAGTTTTCTATATCCACTTTTTTTTCGGGAGTATATTTATGTACTTGCTTATGATCATGGTTTAAATAGATTAAATAGAAATCGCTCTTTTTTCTTGGAAAATGCGGATTATGACAAAAAATATAGTTCACTAATTGTGAAACGCTTAATTTTGCGGATGTCTGAACAGAATCGTTTTTTTATTCCCACTAAGGATTTGAACCAAAATCCCTTTTTGGGGCATACCAATCTTTTCTATTATCAAATGATATCCGTTTTATTTGCAGTGATTGTAGAAATTCCTTTTTCCCTAAGATTAGGATCCTTTTTCGAAGGAAAACAATTAAAAAAATCTTATAATTTACAATCAATTCATTCAATATTTCCCTTTTTAGAAGACAAATTCTCACATTTTAATTATGTATTAGATGTACTAATACCTTACCCCATCCATTTAGAAATCTTGGTTCAAACCCTACGTCACCGGGTAAAAGATGCCTCTTCTTTGCATTTTTTTCGGTTCTGTCTATACGAGTCTTGCAATTGGAATAATTTTGATATAAAAAAAAAATCAATTTTGAATCCAAGATTTTTCTTGTTCTTATATAATTCTCATGTATGTGAATACGAATCCATCTTTTTTTTTCTACGCAAGCGGTCTTCTCATTTACGATCGACATCTTATGAAGTCCTTTTTGAGCGAATTTTATTCTATGGAAAAATACAACATTTTTTAAAAGTCTTTGTTAATAATTTTCCGGCGATCCTAGGGTTGCTCAAGGATTCTTTCATACATTATGTTAGATATAACGGAAAATGCATTCTGGCAACAAAGGATACACCGCTTCTGATGAATAAATGGAAATATTATTTTGTTAATTTATGGCAATGTTATTTTTCCATATGGTTTCAACCGCAAAAGGTCAATATAAATCAATTATCTAAAGATAATTTAGAGTTTCTGGGTTATCTGTCAAGT